GTTCCTGAATGGGCCCTTTCAATTCTTTTAGGTTCATGGTCTACCCCGGGAAAAGATCTGTCCGAATTCTATTTGCACATATAGGACAAATGGTCTCAGTACCATTTTTTTGTTATGACTTCTTTTTTTTTAGTTAATTTCGTGTCTTGCTTTCCCAAAACTATTTGATGTATTCATCATACTATTCCGTTGGTCGGCAATTTGGGATCACTACTATAGTAATAGTAGGTATAAAGTAATAGTAGGTATAAGAATCATTTATGATACAAGTGGTAATCGTACATATATTATATTATATTAACAATTTGTTATCAATTTTTAACAATTTGTTATCGATTTGGTATTTTCTGAACGGAGCCTGGATACTTTATTTTATCAGTCCAAGTAAACCATAAATTCTTCTAAATTGATAATATTGATCCCCAATATAAAATAAATTGATCTAATTGCACTTCACGCTCCGAATGATTGATTGATGCTTCGCTCAATACAATATCTCTTGGGCGAAACAGAGGATATCTCGATCAGGGGAGAGAACGGGTAAATCCCATATGACCCAATATGTCTGACAAGTCGCACTATACGTCAACCCAAACCGCATCTTCCTCTCCAGGACTCCGAAAAGGTACTTTTGGAACACCAATGGGCATTAAATTAAAGAAAAAAATTGAGTACTATACTTCACTTTAATATGGAAACGTAACAATCAATGGTTTATTGTCTTCATCCCTTTTTTCTCTTTATTCTATATGATACATAGATTGGAAAGTTTATAGAGTAAGACAGAATGAATAAAGAAAAAATTTGAACGAAGAAATCGATCGTTCGAATGATAAACAAGTATCTATCCATTCGTTCCCCAAAAATGGGACCAATCCTCCCATTGCGTATTGGTACTTATCGGGTATAGAATAGATCTGCTTCTCTTTGTTCTTACGAACAAAATTGTTCCGTTATTTTCAATGGAATGGAATAAATATTAATCCTTTCTGATACAGAATCTACTGAAAAGGTTAGGTACATAGTATATATAGTCTTTTCCAATGCGATAAAATAAAGTGACATAGTGTCTATTTTTCTTTGATAAAGAGGTATTTCCATGGGTTTGCCTTGGTATCGTGTTCATACTGTCGTATTGAATGATCCCGGTCGATTGCTTTCTGTTCATATAATGCATACAGCTCTAGTTTCTGGTTGGGCTGGTTCGATGGCTTTATACGAATTAGCGGTTTTTGATCCCTCTGATCCCGTTCTTGATCCAATGTGGAGACAAGGTATGTTCGTTATACCCTTCATGACTCGTTTAGGAATAACCGATTCGTGGGGTGGTTGGAGTATTTCAGGAGGAACTATAACAAATCCGGGTATTTGGAGTTATGAAGGTGTGGCAGGGGCACATATAGTGTTTTCCGGCTTGTGCTTCTTGGCAGCTATCTGGCATTGGGTATATTGGGACCTAGAAATATTCTGTGATGAACGTACGGGAAAACCTTCTTTGGATTTGCCCAAGATCTTTGGAATTCATTTATTTCTCTCAGGGGTAGCTTGCTTTGGCTTTGGCGCATTTCATGTAACAGGTTTGTATGGTCCTGGAATATGGGTGTCCGATCCTTATGGACTAACTGGAAAAGTACAATCTGTAAATCCAGCGTGGGGCGCGGAAGGTTTTGATCCTTTTGTTCCGGGAGGAATAGCCTCTCATCATATTGCAGCGGGTACATTGGGCATATTAGCGGGCCTATTCCATCTTAGTGTCCGTCCGCCTCAACGTCTATACAAAGGATTACGTATGGGCAATATTGAAACTGTACTTTCCAGTAGTATCGCTGCTGTTTTTTTTGCAGCTTTTGTTGTTGCTGGAACTATGTGGTATGGTTCAGCAACTACCCCAATCGAATTATTTGGTCCTACTCGTTATCAGTGGGATCAGGGATACTTTCAGCAAGAAATATATCGAAGAGTTAGTGCCGGGCTAGCCGAAAATCTTAGTTTATCGGAAGCTTGGTCTAAAATTCCCGAAAAATTAGCTTTTTATGATTATATTGGTAATAATCCGGCAAAAGGGGGATTATTCAGAGCAGGCTCAATGGACAATGGGGATGGAATTGCTGTTGGATGGTTAGGACACCCCGTCTTTAGAGATAAAGAAGGGCGCGAGCTTTTTGTACGTCGTATGCCTACTTTTTTTGAAACATTTCCGGTAGTTTTGGTAGATGAAGACGGAATTGTGAGAGCTGATGTTCCTTTTAGAAGGGCAGAATCAAAGTATAGTGTTGAACAAGTAGGTGTTACTGTTGAGTTCTATGGTGGCGAACTTAATGGAGTAAGTTATTCTGATCCTGCTACTGTGAAAAAATATGCTAGACGTGCCCAATTAGGTGAAATTTTTGAATTAGATCGGGCTACTTTGAAATCCGATGGTGTTTTTCGTAGCAGTCCAAGGGGTTGGTTCACTTTTGGGCATGCTACGTTTGCTTTGCTCTTCTTTTTCGGACACATT